ATAATTAGGGAGTCGAGCAGGCCTTTTTTTTGGGGATAGAGGGACTTGAACCCTCACGATTTTTAAAGTCGACGGATTTTCCTCTTACTATAAATTTCCTTGTTGTCGATATTGACATGTATAATCGGACTCTATCTTTATTCTCGTCCAATTAATCAGTTATTTATCAGACTATGGAGTGAATAATTTAATCAATTAATATTCGATTCTTTCTTCAACTTGAAATCGGTTCAAAACAAAATTCTTTTTTTTTATTGCAATTTTGATATAAATAATATTAGTTTGATATAAATAATATTAGATATAAATAATACTAAAAAAAAAAAATACAGATTCAGGCCATCATTAATTATTTGCGATTAATTATTTGAGATAGTATTTTAGTACACATACATATGTATATAAAGTTAGCCTTTCTAAAGTTTAGACGAAAAGATTTTACTAATGCACAGCAAAGTAGTCAACTCCATTTGTTAGAACAGCTTCCATTGAGTCTCTGCACCTATCCTTTTTTTTTATTCCGTCTTTATGTATATGTATGAACCTTGTTTTGTTTTTGGAAACCAGGATTTGGCTCAGGATTGCCCATTTTAAATTCCAGGGTTTCTCTGAATTTGAAAGTTATCACTTAGTAAGTTTCCATACTAAGGCTCAATCCAATTAAGTCCGTAGCGTCTACCAATTTCGCCATATCCCCCCTTTTTATATTAAGATCGATCTTATTATGCTGCTATTCTTTTTTTTCTTTCATTTATAATCTATCGGAACTGTAGAAGTTATTAAAAAAAAAGAATTCCTATAAAAGTCTTTCTATTTGTATTTGATTTCTTGTCTATCTTCTTTCATCTCGATCGGAGACTCCTATTTGGTCTAATCCGAAATGATTCTAGCATTTCTGTATCCGCAATTCAATATAGATATATACCACATTTATTATATATGCCCCTTCCCCTCTCATTTTTCTCATGCAATTTGAGATACTCGAACGGTCGATTCTTTTCTTTTTTGTTTTGCTATTCTATATTAATTATGTATATTAATTTTGAATAACTAAGAATAAAAAAACTAACTACGATTCGAGTAGTTTACTAAATTCCCGCGCATGTACAATTTCGGTTGTTATTCTTATGTAGGCCCGCTTAGCTCAGAGGTTAGAGCATCGCATTTGTAATGCGATGGTCATCGGTTCGACTCCGATAGCTGGCTTTTCATTATTTGTTTGATTTTTTTACTTGATTGATAATGTTTTTTTGACATCAAAGAATATTGAAAAAGCTTCTTCCCCCTTCCCCTTTTTCTAAGAATCGCCGATTATATTATTATGTGGGAGAAATTTTCCATTATGAATAGAAAAGTTAAGGCTCTCCAGAAAAACATTATTATTGTATATACAATAAAGTCTGGGAGAGAATCCATCTCATTAGTCTTTGTAGTATAATATTTCATGCCCCCCATTTATCATATTTATCCTTTAGTTCAGTTTTAATATGAAATTTCAATAAAATAAGGGAAATAAGGAGTTTTTATGTCACGTTACCGAGGGCCTCGTTTCAAAAAAATACGCCGTCTGGGGGCTTTGCCGGGACTAACTCGTAAAAGGCCTAGAGCCGTAAGCGATCTTAGAAATCAATCGCGTTCCGGTAAAAAATCTCAATATCGTATTCGTTTAGAAGAAAAACAAAAATTGCGTTTTCATTATGGTCTTACAGAACGACAATTACTTAAATACGTTTGTATCGCCGCAAAAGCAAAAGGGTCAACGGGTCAGGTTTTACTACAATTAATCGAAATGCGTTTAGATAACATCCTTTTTCGATTAGGTATGGCGTCAACTATTCCTCGAGCCCGCCAATTAGTTAACCATAGACATATTTTAGTTAATGGTCGTATAGTAGATATACCAAGTTATCGCTGCAAACCTCGAGATATTATTACAGTGAAGGATGAACAAAAATCTAGAGCTATGATTCAAAACCATCTTGATTCATCCGCCCAGGAGGAATTGCCAAAACATTTGACTTTTCAAGCATTCCAACACAAAGGATTGGTCAATCAAATAATAGATAGTAAATGGATTGGCTTGAAAATAAATGAATTATTAGTCGTAGAATATTATTCTCGTCAGACTTAAACCTAACTAAAATAATAAATAATCTAAAATAATAAAATAAAGGTTCGGACAATTTAGCCCCCAGGTTCCTAAGTAAATATAAGCGCGGGGGGGGGGCTTTTCTCCCATTCATATATCATATATCATATTAGGGGTAGAGATATTTTTATCCTTTGGCCACTCTTTACAGTATTTTTTGTACCGCAGAAATGAGGAATACAGACTTTATTTATAGGAAAGGTGGGAATAAAGGTATCCATTCTTATGTGATTTGATATATTTCAGTCAGTAACATTGATAAATTAGATGAAGGTACGGAAAGAGAGGGATTCGAACCCTCGGTAAACAAAAAAAGCCTACATAGCAGTTCCAATGCTACGCCTTGAACCACTCGGCCATCTTTCCTACATAACGATTCTGGACCAGAAACCGAGTAAATCGCGAGTCATTCATATTACATTATTGGATAGGTGCGGTATGTACAATCTAATTTTAACTATAACTAAAAAAACGAAAAAAAAAAAGAGAAACCGCCCGTTCGAGTCCTCCCTATCCATTGATTTAAGCCGGTCTAGTTATCAGAAAGGGATGCGCGCGCTGTCTACGAATATATCTTTATTGTTTTTAACAAATTTAACAAAGAATTTTTCAAAAAAAATTCTCTTTATTCCCCAGCGACTTTTATTTGATTAAAATTCAAAGTTTTTTATTTTTATAGTTAGTTTCTATTTTTTTTTTTTTTTTCTGAGTCAAGTCTCTTTTTATGTTATTTTGTACTGTACAATTCCTTTTTTTGTGGGGTCGTTTTCTCACGAGAGGTAATAAAAATAAATTATAAAATGGATTGAGTGCTACCTATGCCTAGATCCCGGATAACTGGAAATTTTATTGATAAGACCTTTTCAATTGTAGCCAATATCTTATTACGAATAATTCCGACAACTTCAGGAGAAAAAGAGGCATTTACCTATTACCGAGATGGTGTGATTTGATTTTTTATTTTTTTTACTTAACTTACCACTATCAAGCCTGAGGAAAAAAAAGATTAGTCGGGATAGAAAGATTTGAAATAACTCTACGCCTGGTGAAGGTGAAGTTTATAAATAAAACAATTCCTTCTGTTGTGTATTCCCGATTAATGCAGCCTCAGATGCTTCAATTGTCGATTCTAGCATTGAGCGAAAGGTTGAACCTAGAACTATGGTTCTGTATTGCAGGTTACCCCAATTCCACTAGTACCATATAAATAGGCAGCATAGAGGAAGAAGCACTACGTCTAGGAATCAACAACACGAAAACTTTGTTATAAATTATCCCTTTTCTTTATTGGGATCAAACTAAGAACAATGGTTGGGACAACAAGCATCCATCTCGTTCGTACTTTGAATACCCATATAACCGTCGAAGACTGTTGAAGTGACTAATTCCTAGAAATTAAGAGACGTTGAGGACAAAGAAATTGTTGGAGTTAACTTAACATTTTTATCTAGTACTGACGCGCTCGATGTTACGAAAAGATCTTTTGCAGTAAGGTTGGCTAGAGATTTCTTGTAAAAACACTAGCCCCGTTCAGTTCATAATGAGAATATTTTACTGCCTTTTGATTCACTGTATTATTCTCATTATGCACATAAGGGAGGAGCCGTATGAGATGAAAATCTCACGTACGGTTCTGGAACGGAGATTCTTTAAATTGAATAACGACCGTAACGAATGTCCGCCCAATCTGAAGGAAATTATGCGGAAGCTTTACAGAATTATTATGAAGCTATGCGCCTAGAAATTGATCCCTATGACCGAAGTTATATACTCTATAATATAGGCCTTATTCACACAAGTAATGGAGAACACACAAAAGCTTTGGAATATTATTTTCGGGCACTAGAACGAAACCCTTTCTTACCACAAGCTTTTAACAATATGGCCGTGATCTGTCATTACGTGCGACTATCTCCACTATAGAAAGAAAAAGAAAGAGCCAAATCCACTAGTAAAAAAAAAAATAGGCTTTCTACATATACATCGTCAAAAAGAACGATTTTTATCAGCTGTAGCAAAGAAAGAAACTTCATAGAAGTCAAAATAGGAAGAAAAAAAATATGCTTATATACTATATTCTATGGATAAAGGATCTAATTGATAGAGGAAGTGCCGTAAAGATCAATTAGCGAGATTTTTGGCCGATACACTAAGAACTGCTTCCTTATGTCTTATGTCATAATATGAGACATCCTTTAGGAATCAACTTATGTAACAGAGGCGATCACCTAAAGTATTGAGCAGCGGTGCAGCATCAGATCCCAAAGATAGTAAGTCCTTTCTTTCTTATGAGGAAGGGTCTTTTTCAAAGATTCTATATAAAATTTATCTATTTCTATATGAAAGCGAGATAGTTACCTTTCAGAAAATTCTAATGATAGTAGAATGCCTACGCTTTATTCTTCTGAGGGTGGGAGAAAAGATAAAACAAAACGGATTATTAATCAAATCAAAATTCAAATTCGAAACTCATGTAATTAACCCCCTTTGGTTAACTCGAGAAAAAAAAGGGGGGGGGTACCAAAACAATTGACTACGGAGCCGTATGAGGTAGGAAACTCTCAAGTACGGTTCTAAGGAAAGGAATTTACTCGCCTATTCCGACCGAGGAGAACAGGCCATTCGTCAGGGAGATTCCGAAATTGCAGAGGCGTGGTTCGATCAAGCCGCTGAGTATTGGAAACAAGCCATAGCGCTTACTCCTGGAAATTATATCGAAGCACAGAATTGGTTGAAGATTACAAGGCGTTTTCAATAAGCTAAGAACACTCTCTTTGAGTATTTTTCTTATTTTATTTATTATTATTTAGTTTTATTATTTTTTATTTTCTATTTATTTATTATTTTGTTA